AGGAGTTATATATAATTATATATTTATATATATTTAATTAAATATAGAAATAGAGATATATAAATAATTAGATATATATATATATATAATATACAATATTAAATATAAATAATAATATATATATAATCAAATTCAATGTTCATCTAATTAATATAGTGATATAAATACGGATATAATCAAATTCAATGTTCATCTAATTAATATAGTGATATAAATACGGATATAATCAAATTCAATGTTCATCTAATTAATATAGTGATATAAATACGGATATAATCAAATTCAATGTTCATCTAATTAATATAGTGATATAAATACGGATATAATCAAATTCAATGTTCATCTAATTAATATAGTGATAACGTATAAATAAAAATATTATATTAATTATAAGCTAATAGATAAAATATTTAATAGTATTATTAAATTTTAATTGAAATTGCTTAATTAAGTTAAAATAATTTTTTATTGGGTTCTTCAGTTTTGTAAGAAAAAAAAAAACTGAAGAACCATATCTAACAGTTCTTTCACAGGTTTGGTAAGGTGTATTTAAATTAAAAATTATTATTTTATAAGTTTATTTCTTAATGTTATTATTATTTTTTTGGTTATAAAATATATTTTATCTTGGTATTTGAATTTTCTTTTTCTTTTTATTTATATATAATATTTGTTTTAATAATTTTATTTTATAGTAAATATTTTTAATTATTTATTTATTGTTAGAATTAGAAATAAGAATTTATGATTAACAAATTTTGTGCCAGCAGTTGCGGTTATACAATTAATTAAAGGAAAATTTTATAAATTAATAGTAATAATTAATTATAAAAATAAATTTATAAAATTTAGAGGTAAAATTTTAATTTTTTATATTTGTTTTTTTGTAATTACTATGAAATTATTTTTTAAAAAACCAGGATTAGATACCCTGTTATTATAATGTAAAATTTTTGAAGTAGTATAAGTTAAGATCTGGAAACTTAAGAGATTTGGCAGTATTTTATCTTATTAGAGGAACCTGTTTAGTAATTGATATTCCACGACTTAAACTTACTTTTAATTATTTTACTTGTATACCGTTGTCATGAATATATTTAAAAATTTATTTTCTTTATTTTTATAAAATTTATGTTAAATCAAGGTGCAGTTTTTAAAAGCTTAAAATGGGTTACTTAATTTAATATGAATGAATTATTTATTTTATATAAATATTAAAATTGGATTTAACAGTAATTTAATTAAAGAAATTTTATGAATAAAGATTCTAAAATATGTACACATTGCCCGTCGCTCTTATTTAATGTAAGATAAGTCGTAACATAGTAGATGTACCGGAAGGTGTATCTAGATAGAAACTAAGTATAACTAATCAAAGGTTTTTATTTATATTAATTAGATATTTTATTTTACTTTTATTTTAATGTTTATTTAGGGGTGTAGAGATCTAAAGTTTAGTTGAACTGTGACTGTCCTGACGGCAGGTGGCAACCCTCTGGGGGGAGGGTTGACCCTGCATGGTTAGGGGTGTAGAGATCTAAAGTTTAGTTGAACTGTGACTGTCCTGACGGCAGGTGGCAACCCTCTGGGGGGAGGGTTGACCCTGCATGGTTAGGGGTGTAGAGATCTAAAGTTTAGTTGAACTGTGACTGTCCTGACGGCAGGTGGCAACCCTCTGGGGGGAGGGTTGACCCTGCATTATTATTTGATAGTGGCTTAAGATGAGTATATAGCTAAATAAAGTTTTTTACTTACACTAATTAGATATCTAAATTGATTGTACTTTTATTTAAAGTTAATTTTTTGGGTTAGTTATTTAATTTTATAATATGTGTATAGTGTAACTGTGGGGGTAATTATTAATATTAAATAGAAAAATAAATATTTGTACCTTTTGTATCAGGATTTATTAATATATTTTGTTTATTACATATTTCTCGAAAAAGAAAGATTTAAGGGTTTAATAATAAAATGTTTAAGAATTTTTTTTAATATTTCCTTAGATTTGATATGAATATCGATTTCTTATATCTAGTTGTTTATTTTATTAATTAAATTAATTAAATTTTTAATTGCTATGTAAAAATTATTTAAATATATAGGGATAAGCTTATATAAATATAATTAAAGTTTTTATAATAAAATTTAAATTGTAATTTTAAAATTAGATTTCCTAATAATTTGTAAAAATTAATTAAATTTTTTTAATATTTTATAATTTCTTATTTTTAATTTTAAACTTTATTAAATAATAATTTATTTTTATTAATTATGATAAAATTAGTAAATTTTAAAATAAGTATTAAGAACTCGGCAATAATTAATTTCTGCCTGTTTATCAAAAACATGTCTAAAAGTAAAATATTTTTAGTCTAACCTGCTCAATGCTTAAGTAAATAGCTGCAGTATTTTGACTGTACAAAGGTAGCATAATCATTAGTTTTTTAATTGAAAGCTGGAATGAATGGTTGAACAAGAAATTGACTTTTTTATGCTTATAATATTTAATTTAGTTTTTATGTAAAAAAACGTAAATATATATAAGGGACGAGAAGACCCTTTAGAATTTAAGAAAAATCTTGTAGAAATTTCTTTTATTGGGGTGATAGAAGAAAAACTTCTTTTAGTTTTATCACAAATGTGTGAATAATTGATCAAAAATTTTTGAATATAAGATAAAATTACCTTAGGGATAACAGCATAATTTTTTTAAAAAGATCTTATTGATAAAAAAGTTTATGACCTCGATGTTGAATTAAGAAAATAAAAGGGTGTAGAAGTTCTTTTTACTAGTCTGTTCGACTTATAAAATTTTACATGATTTGAGTTCAGACCGGCGTAAGCCAGGTTGGTTTCTATCTTTTAGGGTTTTTATTATAGTACGAAAGGATTTAATAAGACTATTATTATAGTAATATTGAATAAAATTTCTATTTTGTCAGATTAATGTGTTAAATTTAGGATTTAATTATGTATACAATACAAATAGAAATTTTGTTCAATATTATTTGTTTTTTAATAATGATGATTTTGTCCTTATTGGGGGTAGCTTTTTTAACTTTATTAGAGCGTAAAGTTCTTGGGTTGATCCAAGTTCGTATTGGGCCAAATAAGGTAGGTATCTTTGGTGTATTTCAACCATTTAGAGATGCTATTAAATTATTTACTAAAGAATTTAATTATCCTTTAAAAATTAATTTTTATCCTTATTGGGTTAGCCCAGTTTTAGCACTTTTTTTATCAATTTTTATTTGGGTTGTTTTTCCTTATTTATATATTGCATTAAGTTGGGATTTTAGAATTTTATTAATATTTTGTATTATTAGAATAGGTGTTTACTCTATTATAATTTCTGGCTGATTTTCTAATTCTTGTTATTCTGTTATTGGGGCTATTCGGTCTATTGCTCAATCTATTTCTTATGAAGTAAGATTTTTTTTAATAATTTTATGTATTTTATATTTTATTAATAGTATAAATATTATAAATTTTATAAAGTTTCAAAATTTATGTTGATTTATTTATTTAACATTTCCCATTTTTATTATATTTTTTGTTTCTTTTTTAGCTGAATTAAATCGGACACCTTTTGATTTTTCTGAGGGGGAGTCAGAATTGGTTTCTGGGTTTAATATTGAATACGGAGGCTCTGGATTTGCATTTATTTTTTTAGCTGAGTATTTAAGTATTCTTTTTTCTAGTTTTTTTATTGTGGTTGTTTTTTTTACTATAACAATTAATTATTTTTTTTTTTTAAAAATTTCTATTATTAGTTTTTTAATTATTATTATTCGAGCTTCTTTACCCCGGTATCGTTATGATAAATTAATAAATATATGTTGAAAAAGTTATTTAACTTCTACCCTATTTTTAATAATTTTTTACAGTTCACTAAGTGTGCTGTAATAAACTTTCGGCATATTTAAGTAGAAGTTAATAGAAACAATTTCTTTATTTTACTTTCAAGGTAAATATTTTATATAAATTACTTAACTATTTATTAATAAAATCTCATATTTTTTGCGAGATTTGTATTAGAGTGAAATTTAAGAAATAAATGATTGTAAGGACTTGTCTAATTATAATATATGGTTGTTCAACTGGTTTTATTCCAATTCATGTTAATATACATGTGATATTAACTCAGATTCAAAATAGGTGTTGGGTAATTGGGTAAAATTGTATTCCTTTTATGAAAGATTTATTATGAAATAACGTTCTGAATAAAATTAGGATGGATGATATTAATGCAATTACCCCTCCTAATTTATTGGGAATTGCTCGTAGAATTGAATATGCAAATAAAAAGTATCATTCGGGTTGAATATGTAGTGGTGTAATTATTGGATTCGCAGGGATAAAATTATCTGGATCATTTAATCAATATGGGTAAAAGAATAGTAGTAAAAAAAAAAATAAAAAAAATATTATATATCCTATTAAGTCTTTAATAATAAAATATGGGAAAAAAGGAATTTTGTCAATATTATATCTTATTCCTAAAGGATTAGATGATCCTGTTTCGTGTAAAAAAATTAAATGAAAAATAATAAAGATTGTTAAAATGAATGGAAGTAAAAAATGAATAGTAAAAAATCGATTTAGTGTGGGGTTATCCACTGCGAACCCCCCTCATAGTCATAATACTAAGCTTTCTCCTACGTAGGGGATAGCTGATAAGAGGTTGGTAATTACTGTTGCACCTCAGAAAGATATTTGACCTCATGGTAATACATATCCTATGAAAGCTGTTCCTATTAACATAAATAAGATTAAAATTCCAGAAATTCATGTATATTTTAACTCATATGAGTTAAAATAAATTCCTCGGCCGATATGTAAATAAATAAAAATAAAGAAAAAAGAGGCTCCGTTTGCATGCATTGTACGTAATAATCATCCATTATTAATATCTCGGCAGATGTGGATTACTCTATCAAATGCTAATATTGTATTAGGGCAAAAATGTATTGCTAAAAAAATCCCTCTGATAATTTGAATTATTAGTATAAGTCCTAATAATGATCCAAAATTTCACATAGAATTAATATTAGAGGGGGTGGGTAGAGAAACTAATATATTATAAAATGATTCTATTAAGATATTTTTTTTAAAGTTGGATTTAAACATTAGTATTTTTTTCGTATAGGGCCTATATTAAAGTTTAATAAATTAATTATTACTATAAGAGCTAATATTAAGTATAAAAATATAAAAATTGAATTATTAATATTAATTGGTGTGAATATCTTAAAAAATTCTTTGTATTGTAGATTATTAATTGTTAATGACTCATATTTTATGAAAAAATTATTTTGGGATATTATAATAGGTATTCATAATAAACAATAGATGATTGTAAAATTTAATGGAGTTTTATTAAAACGTTGATTAGAACAAATTCTTGTGGAATATATAAAAATAATTATTAAACCTCCTACTATAATTAAAAATAATGTTAGGGAGATTCATCTTGAATTGCATAGTAAACGTGTTGTTGTGGAGATTATTATTGTTTGTATTAAAAGTAAAAATCTAAATGTAAATGGGTGTTTAACATAGGTTATAATGGTCGATATTATAGTTAGGGTTACTAATAATATTTTTAATATTTCAACTAATAGTTTAATTAAAATTTTAGTTTTGGAGACTAGAGATAAATAAGTCATTTTTAGTTGATACTTTAAATCTTTGAGATATTTATGATTTACAAAATCATTATTTTTTTTTAAATTATTAAAGCTTTGCTTATTTTTTTAACTTGTATAATTATAATTTATTTTGGTTTAAAAATGATTTTAATTAATAGTAAACATTTACTTATAATTCTCCTTACTTTTGAATACATGTCTTTAATTATTTTTTTAATGCTAATTAATTTATTTATAATTTATTGTTATGACATTAGAATTATAGTATATTTTATAATTGTTGTTGTTTGTGAGTCAGTACTTGGCCTTGTTTTAATAACTTTGGTTGTTCGCACTCATGGCTCTGACTATATTAAATCACTTGTACTATGTTAGATATTTTTTTTATAACTTTTTTTATTGTGGTTTTAATTGATTGAAGAATAATCTTGAATTGTCTATCTTTTATATTTATTATTACGTTATTTAAGATTTGCGATAGAGGTATAAATCTATTTAAATTAATTATAATTTTACTGAGCATTTGGTTATTGTGTATGATATTTTATTCTGTTCATAATAATGAGCGTTCTTTTTTATTAGCTTTAATTTTTATATTAGTTTTAATAAGTTTAGAAATTACATTTATAAGATATAAAATAATTTTTTTTTATATTGGGTTTGAAATAAGAGTTATTCCGGTTTTGATTATTATTTTGGGGTGGGGGTATCAGCCTGATCGAATTGAGGCCGGGATATATATACTTTTATATACCGTTTTTTTTTCTCTACCTTTATTGTTGGGTATTTTTTATATAAATTATATGACTAATATTTTTATAATTACTGTATTAATATTTATTATGTCTTTTATAGTCAAACTCCCTATATTTGGTGTTCACATATGACTTCCTCGTGCCCATGTAGAGGCTCCTGTTTACGGGTCTATAATTTTAGCTGGAGTTATATTAAAATTAGGAGGGTATGGAATTATTAAAGTTTCTTTTTTTTTGGGAGATTTTTTATATAAATATTGTAAATTACTAGTAGTTTACAGAGTTGTAGGGGGGTTTTTATTAAGATTAATTTGTTTTATACAAAGAGATATAAAAATATTAGTTGCCTATTCTTCAATTGTACATATGAGATTAGTTTTATCTGGGTTATTAACATTAAAAAGTATTGGATTAAGAGGGGCAATTTTTATAATAATTGGGCATGGCTTATGTTCATCAGGGTTGTTTTGTGTTTTAGGGTTTACTTATAATCGTACTCATACACGTAGTATTTTTTTTAATAAAGGCTTAATTTTTATTATACCTTTAATTTCATTATGGTGATTTTTATTCTGTTCCTCTAATCTTTCTTTTCCTCCTTGTTTAAATCTTTCGGGGGAATTATTTTTATTTATTTCAATTTTACATTGAGAGCCAAGTATATTTTTTATTTTAATAATGTTAGGAACTATTAGTTCTTTATATAGAATCTATTTATTTAGATTTACTCAACATGGTAAATATTTAAAATCATATTCTTATATAAATTTGAGTATAATAGAATCATTAGGTCTAATATTACATTGATTTCCCTTAAATATTCTTGTGTTTGACTTACATTTAATAATATTTTAAACTAAAATAGTTTAATTTAAAATATTGGTTTGTGGTATCAAAGATTTTTTTATTTTGGTTTTGAAATTTTTTAGTAAATTTTATTTTGTTTCTTTTTTTATAATTATTATAAGATTAATTTTTTTTTTTATGTCTTTTCTTTTTCTCTTTCTTTTAAATTCTATTTTATTGGAATTAGAACTTTTTAGATTCAATAGAATTAATTTTAATTTTATTATTTATTTCGATTGAATATCAATAATTTTTTCTTTTGTTGTTACTTTTATTTCTTCTCTTGTTTTAATTTATAGAAAAAGATATATTGGAAAGGATTGTTATCGGTTTTTGTGAATAACTTTATTATTTATTATGTTTATAATTTTTATAATTCTAAGTCCTAGTGTCTTAGGCGTTATTTTAGGATGAGACGGTTTAGGAATTATTTCTTATTGTTTAGTTATTTATTATCAGAGTAAGTCTTCTTTTAATTCTGGGTTTATTACTGCTGCATCTAACCGGCTAGGGGATAGTCTTTTAATATTAGCGATTGTTTGATATAGTTTTATTGGAAATTTTATATTTTGAGAAGTTAGAGAGGGGGTATATTTTATGATTTTTGCGTGTATAACAAGGAGTGCCCAATTTCCGTTTAGAGCATGACTTCCTGCGGCTATAGCTGCACCTACTCCTATTTCTTCATTAGTACATTCTTCTACTTTGGTTACTGCAGGAGTGTATTTAATAATTCGTTATAATTTTGTTATTTTTTATATAAATTGTATAAGTTTTATAACTATTATTTCTGGGATTACAATTTTTTTAGCAGGCTTATCTGCTATTCAGGAATTTGATTTAAAACGTGTAATTGCATTATCTACATTAGGCCAGTTAGGATTTATAATTATAATTTTATCATTAGGGTATTCTTATGTGGCTTTTTTTCATTTAGTAATTCATGCTATATTTAAATCTCTTTTGTTTTTATGTGCTGGGGCGATTATTCATGGGGGGGGGTCTATTCAAGATTTACGTAAAATAGGATCTATGAATATAGATGTTATTGTAAAAATTTGTTTTTATGTATCAAACTTTTGTTTGATAGGAATCCCCTTTAGTTCTGGATTTTATTCTAAAGATACTTTGTTAGAATTATCATATTGTAGATACCCTGGACTAGGACTAGGTTTATTTATATTTTTAATAGCTTTTGTAACTATAATTTATACTTTCCGATTAATATTATTTTTAACTTTTAATAATTTTTGAGTTTTATGAATAGAAGTCCAATTAAGTATAAGTATATGTTTAATTTTTTTAATATTAATAAATATTATTAGAGGTAGTATATTTAATTGATTGTTTATAAATAATTTAGATTTTATTTGCTTAAATTTTTTTATTAAAATATTGCCTATTGTTATAATATTAATTAGTTTTATACTGTTAAATTATTTGGACTTAAAAAATTATTTATATTTAATTGAACTTTTATTTATTTCTAGTCTTACAAAAAGAATTAGATTAATAATGAATTATATATTAATAGTTATAAAATTAATAGATCAGGGGTGATTAGAAAATTTTATATTAATAATAAAATCTTCTGTATTAATGAAAACTTCATGAATTAAGAATATTTTAAGAGGTGGTTCATATATATATATATATTCTATTGGAATTATTTTACTAATATTAATATTTGTTTTTTTAAATAGTTTAAAAAGAATAAGACTTTGAAGAAGTTTAGGTAGAATATATCTTTTAAAAGATAAAATTTATTTTAATATTGAAAATATTATGTTTTGAATAAACTATAAAAGATTAAAGAAAAAAAAGGGGGGGGGGTCTAACAATGTAATTGCTATGAGATAGTTAGCAGCTTTCTCTGAGACTCCTTGAACAGGATTTTATTCAATAAAATTATTAACAATAATTTGTCTCTTTTTGACTTCTATTCATTTTAAATAGGGAGATTTTCTCTATTAATAGGCCGAAACTATTTGTATTTATATTTACTTCTCTATTTGGTAAGATTAACTTATTAATTAAGTTTTTTCTAATTGCAACTTAGATGTTATTAAACTTTAATCCTTTATTATTTTCAATTTATTGAGCCTTCTTTTCATTCTAAAATTAATCCTATTAATAACGTAAAAACTAAAATTGCTATTGTATAAATTCATAAATATGTTTTTGATATTATAATTAATACTGGTATTGGTATTAAAATTCTAATTTCAATGTCAAAAATTAAAAATATTAATCTAACGGTAAAGAATTGAATAGAAAATGAGATTCGTGAATTTGATATTGGGTCGAATCCACATTCAAAGGGTGAATTTTTTTCTCGATCTTTATTTTTTTGAATATTGATGAGAGGGATAATTATGATAATAATTAGTATTATAATGATGATAATTATTCAAAATGTTAATAATAATTTAATTATTTTATCTAAAAGATTTTTTAGGTGGAAACTAAACGTAATTAATTATACTAATAAAATTTATTTACCTCATCAGTAAATTGAAATATATAAAAATAATCAGACAATATCAACAAAGTGCCAGTATCAAATTGCTATTTCTAATCTTAAGTGATGATTTTTTCTAAAATGTAATTTACTTATACGTACTAAAGAATGGGTTAAAAATAAAGTACCAATGATTACATGAATTCCGTGAAATCCTGTTGTTAAAAAAAAAGTTCTTCCATATACGGAGTCTCTAAAACAAAATGGTGCATTAATGTACTCATATATTTGAAGTAAAGAAAAGTATACTCCTAATATAATTGTTATTAATAGTCTTTTTTTAGTTTCTTTGAATTTATTTATTAGTATACTTGCATGGGTTCATGTAACAGAAATTCCTGAACTTAATAAGATGATTGTATTTATTAAAGGAATATGTATTGGGTTGAATGATTTAATTCCTATTGGGGGCCAGGAAATTCCAATTTCATGTCTTGGGGACAGTCTGTGATGGAAAAATCTTCAGAAAAATCTAAAGAAAAATAAAATTTCGGATACAATAAATAAAATTATTCCATATTTTATGGATGTTATTACTCTTAATGTATGATGTCCTTGGAAGGTTCTTTCTCGATGGATATCACGTCATCATAATATTATGGTTCATAATATTAATAGTATTATTATAATTATTGGAGTGTTAATCTTAGTATTAAACATTATTACTATAAAACTAGTATAATTTAATAAAATGAAGGAAATAATTATAGGTCATGGGGATGGGTCCACTAGGTGGAATTGGTGATTTTTATTCATTAATAAATTTCTCTGGAATATAATGTTATTAATACTGAAAATACATACGACTGAATAATTGCTACTATCAATTCGAATATTAAGAATATAGTTTGAATTAATATAATTATAGGCCAATAAATTGATGTAATATTTATTGTGTTTCCTAATAGAGCTATTAAAAGGTGTCCAGCAATTAAATTTGCTGTTAATCGGACTGCCAAGGCTATAGGTCGAATAATATTTCTTGTTAATTCAATTAATACTATTAGAGGTATAAGTATATTTGGGGTTCCTGTTGGGACTAAGTGTCTTAATATTGTTTTAGTTAAATTTATTCAGAAAAATAAAATAATAGATATTCAGATTGGAATTGATAGGGATATTGAAAAAGATAAATGAGCTCTAGAACAGAAATTGTAGGGAAAGTTTCTGGAAATATTATTTAAAAAAATTATAATAAATAGTGTAATAGGTATTAATGTTCTTCCTTTTATTAGGATTGTTTTTGTAAATAATGCTCTAAATTCTTTGTGTAAAGATTTTAATATTATATTAAAAAAATTACTAATTCGAGATTTGTTTATTCAGAATTGTAAGGGGATTATTAAAATTGTTAAAATTATGATTATTCAATTTAACGGTATATTAAAAGCTGCTGAAGGATCAAATATTGAAAATAATCTTATTATCATTTAATTGGTAAATTTTTTATATTAAAGTATGATTTTTTATTTTCTTTAGATTTATATAGAAAGTATATTCAGGATTTTAGTATAATTAAGATTATGAAAATTATAATTAAAATTAATAGTCATGATATTGGTGCTATTTGTGGAATTAAAAGATATATATTAATTATTCTGATTTGACAATCCAGTGTTATATATTATATTAACTAATCTTTTGGTTACTTAGAATATTCGTTAATATATTATACATTGGTTTAAGAGACCATTACTTACATTTCAGCCACTAAGTAAATTGAAATTTTTAATTCATGAAATGAAATATTTAATAGGTATTACGTCAATTATAATAGGTATAAAGGAATGGTTTGTTCCACAAATTTCTGAACACTGTCCGAAGAAGGATCCATTTCGATTTGTGTATAATGATATTTGATTTAATCGTCCTGGAGTTGCATCTATTTTAACTCCTATTGCCGGTACAGTTCAGGAATGTAATACATCATATGATGTTACAATTAATCGTACTTGGCAGTTAATTGGAATGGGTACTGAATTATCGACTTCTAGTAGTCGGATGTTTGATTGTGGGAGTATGTAAGAATCAAACTCGACTTTGTTAAAGTCGTTGAATTCATATCTTCAGTATCATTGGTGTCCTAAAATTTTAATTGTTAATGAGGGATTTATTAATTCATCTATAATATAAAGTAAATGTAAGGAAGGTAATGCAATTATTGCTAGAACTAGGGTAGGGATAATTGTTCAAATTACTTCAATATATTGATTTTCTAAGATGTTTATTCTAAAGAATTTATTTTTAATTATTTTAATTATAATGAAAAATACTAATGATATAATTGTAATAATGATAATTATTGCGTAATCATGAAATATTAATAATTGTTCTATAATTGGTGAAGCTCTATCATAAAAATTAATTTTTAATCAGTCTATTTCTAAAGGAATTTGAATTCATAATTAAATCTTAAATTTAGTACATTTATCTGTCACATTAGACTAATTAATTATGAATTAATGGTAGTTCTGAATATCTGTGTTCAATTGGGGGGAAGTTTTGAATTCATTCAATTCTGAATTGATTTAGTGAAAATAAAATAATTCGTTGAGATGTTAGTGCTTCTCAGATAATAATTATTAATAAAATAATTGAAAATAACGATATTATGGATCCAAGTGAAGATACAATATTTCAAAATATTAGTAAATCTGGGTAGTTTGAATATCGTCGTGGTATTCCTATTAATCCTAGAAAATGTTGGGGGAAAAATGTTAAATTTACTCCTAAAAATATTCTAATGAATTGTGTTTTCAATAAAAATTTATTTATGGAGACTCCTGTTATTAGAGGAAACCAATTAATAAATCTGCTAATAATTGCGAAAACTGCTCCTATTGACAATACGTAATGGAAGTGGGCTACTACGTAATATGTATCATGAAGAATAATATCAATTGAGGAATTTGCTAAAATAACTCCTGTTAATCCTCCTATAGTAAATAAGAAAATAAATCCTAATGATCAAATTAAACTTGGTGAAAATTTTATTTTTATTCCATAAATAGTTGCAATTCAACTAAAAATTTTAATTCCTGTAGGAATTGCGATAATTATAGTAGCTGAAGTAAAATATGCTCGAGAATCAACGTCTATTCCTACAGTAAATATATGATGGGCTCATACAATAAATCCTAAGATTCCGATTGATAATATTGCATAAATTATTCCTAATGAACCAAAAGCTGATACTTTTCCTCTTTCTTGGTTTGTAATATGTGAAATTAATCCAAATCCAGGTAAAATCAAAATATAGACTTCTGGGTGGCCGAAAAATCAAAATAAATGTTGATATAGAATTGGATCACCCCCTCCTCTAGGGTCAAAGAATGAAGTATTAAAATTTCGGTCAGTTAGTAGTATTGTAATAGCTCCTGCTAGTACAGGTAAGGAAAGTAGTAATAAAAATGCTGTAATTAATACAGATCATACAAATAATGGTATTTTTTCTAATTTGCATAAGGATGATCGTATATTAATAATTGTTGTAATAAAATTAATAGCTCCTAAGATTGATGAAATCCCTGCTAGGTGTAGGGAAAAGATTGCTATATCAACTGAATAGCCTCTATGGAATGTTGTGTTAGATAATGGGGGGTATACTGTTCAACCAGTACCAACTCCTTGATCTACTATACTTCTTAATAATAATAAATATAGTGAAGGAATTAATAATCAGAATCTTAAGTTATTAAGTCGGGGGAAGGCTATATCAGGAGATCCGATTATTAGGGGGACTAATCAATTTCCAAATCCTCCAATAATAATTGGTATAGTTATGAAAAAGATTATAATAAAGGCATGAGCTGTAACTATTCTATTATAAATTTGATCATTAATTAGAAGTGGGGAAGATTGACTTAACTCTAAACGAATAATTAATCTTATTGATATTCCAATTAATCCTGATCAGATTCCAAAAATGAAGTATATCGTACCAATGGTTTTATGATTAGTTCTTAAAATTCAAAACATTTATGATAAGATGGCTGATCTAAAGCGGGAAATTGTAAATTTTCTTATAGAATTTTTTTCTTCTTGTTAGAGGTTTTTTATTCAAAATTTATGATATTAAATTGCAAATTTAAAGGTAACTTTATTAAAAACCTAACAAAGTTTAATGCTTATATTTTCAACTTTGAAGGCTAATAGTTTTAATTTTAACTTAAAACTTTTAAGTTAAAACATAATATTAAATATAAAAATTCCTATAAAATTTAAGGTTGTAATTGTGATTGCATTATATTTAAAATTTTTGAAATATATTCATTTTTTTGTTGTTTGTAAAGGTATTATTGTATTTAGTGAAAATTTTAAATAAAAAAATAAATTTAAACATCTAAATATAATAAATACGAGTCTGTATATGGGTAAATAGTTGATTATGTTTTTAATAATTATTCACTTAGGGATAAATCCTAGGAGGGGGGGGAGACCTCCTATAGATATGAATATAGTATAAACTCTTAATTTTTTAAAAAAATTATTTGATTTTAGTTGTAAAATTCATTTAATTTTTAATTTTTTAAAGATTAAAATTAAATTAAATAAAATTAGTGTGTAAATTGTAAATATAAAAATAAATATGAAGTTAGAAATTATTAATCTGGTAATTATTCATCCTGAATTAGTAATTGATGAGTAGACTAATATTTTATTTAATAATGGTTCATTAATTCCACCTAATCTCCCAATTATAATATTTATAATTGCTCTAAGAAAAATGATATTATATCATGAAGAATATAGAATTAGCAAGGGGTTGATTTTTTGAACTGTTAAAAATAAGAGTAATCTATTTATATTGAAATTTTTTACTACTTCTGGTATTCATATATGAATGGGGGCTAGTCCTATTTTTAATATTAAAGCAATTGGGGGGATTATTACTTTAATTATAGGCCATTCATTATAATAAATTATGTTCATACTCAGAGATGTTAAAAATATTAGAGATCCTGTGGCTTGAATTAAAAAGTATTTTATTATAGATTCTCTTATTATTATAGATTTTTTTTTATTTAAAATTAATATGAATATTATTAAGTTAATTTCTAACCCAATTCAAATATTTAGTCATGAAGATGATGACATTGGAAAAATTAATGAACACATGTATAGGGGGGTAATTCATTTATTTATTTTAATTAGAAAAAAGATTTTGATCTATAATTGAATTATGAATCCAATAGCTTAAAATTAGCTTATTTTTCTTTATATTTAAGTGTTTAAGCATATAAATTTTTGAAATTTAAGGGTTTAATTTTGAAATTAAAAAATATAGAATTTAGAAAGAGTAAAAAACATAATTTATTACATCAAAATAATCCTTTAATCAGGCATCTTTCTATTTTTTTATAAAAAAAAAAATATATTATATATCCAAAAAAATTATAATAACATTATATATATATATTTGTAGATTATTTAAAATTAAATATAATTTTTATTATATATTATTTTTCTAATAATTTTTTTGTTCAGGTTTCTATCTTATTGAATTATTAATACTAAGATATAATTATATAAGTAAATTTGTATAAAATTATATATAAACAATAAATATCTTTTATTTTTTATGCAATAGGAGTTATATATAATTATATATTTATATATATTTAATTAAATATAGAAATAGAGATATATAAATAATTAGATATATATATATATATAATATTAAATATAAATAATAATATATATAACTCCTATTGTATAAAAAATAGGAGTTATATATAATTATATATTTATATATATTTAATTAAATATAGAAATAGAGATATATAAATAATTAGATATATATATATATATAATATTAAATATAAATAATAATATATATAACTCCTATTGTATAAAAAAT